ATCTTTCATTTCAGATGCTAATTCGTCAGCCTTATTATGTTATCAAAGTCTCCAACGGCTGCTGCTGAGTCATACCCTTCCGGGGGTTCAAATCGGACCGCAGGAGGGGATGGATAAAGGAATTATTCCTATCTCATAGAAAGTGCCCCGTAGGGCCTTAAAGGGGATCTTACCTAGGGCGGAGATTTAAGAAAGAAAGGAAGTAATCCGTCTCCCCTTGAATGGTAGCCCTTGCGGGGATTAAAGAGATATCGCCGCAGGGTAGGAGTTAAGGGGGGAGTAGTCATCCAAAAGAAATGGAAAATCGGTTGTTTTCGGAGAATCAGGACCATTGATCGGCGAAGAGGTAGCGGGAAATTAGTACCATCGGGGAATGAGTAGTGATTTAGCCCATGACTCCTGACACTTGAGGTGCGGGATGCCACATGAGGTAAGGTACATCTAATGAAAGTCTTTTCGCAGGGAAAGGAAATGCCCGCTTTTTCTTTCCTACAGTAGAGGAAGGGTACTTAACTCAACTAAAAGGAGGAAGGGACCATGCGGAGTAGTACGGAAGGGGGGGCCTCTTCAGAGGTAGTGAAACCCTTTATTTCAGCGAGGCAAGAGAGGCAATGAGAATTGTTTTAGGACCACATACCTTATTTGATTGAGACCCCGAGAGAGAAGCGAAAGCTGGATCGACTCTAAAGTAGAGTAGCTGTACTTGCCTTTTTATTAGAGTGGATTGAGGAAGAAGTGGAACTCCGATGAGAACGTAGTCTTGCTGCATCCCCTGAAGGAGAAGAGGCTAACCTATCCTTAAAAGAAGCTGGATCATCTGGAGTTAGATCAGCTGGAGTAGAAACTTACCTTACAGGTGTCCGAAGAAGTCTGTTGGTACAGATGTCATATGAGATGTGAAAGCGATTTCCGACTGAAAGACTACTAGTTGACTAAGAAGTAGAGCCGACTGTAACATTCGACCAGAGAGGTCAGTCAGTGCTGGGGAAGCAAAGAATGGAATGTCTGTTCTGTAACAAAACAAGCTTGATTTGATTATTCTTTTTCAAGAGCAAACCATAAGGACTCTGTAGATCGAGAGAATGCATTTTCTGATGCTTGCATGGGTGGAGAGCTCATCTGCTTCCTTAAAAGTAAGTTTCACAGAAGGGAGGTTAGCGAGATTCCTTATCTGAGGAAATGAAGCTCGACCATGAAAAGGAGTGGAAACCTTAGCAATAAGGATGACTCTCGAAAGCTTGGCCCGTATTACATTAGTGGGACTACGGCTGGCTCTTTCTCCTCAATCGGGGGGAATGCCATTCTTAACATCTTTCGCTACCTTTCTTTCACAGGTGGCAGAATTCTAGAACATATAACCTTGCCAACTAAAGCGGCCTACTCTATCGCAGTAAGGGCTTAAGCGATCGAAGTGACCTAACCTGGCTCCATCTAGAAGGGCCCTCGGTCATCTATTTCGTCTTTGGAACTCCTAAAAGAGTTTACGGGCCTAGCTCAACGAAAAGGCAAGTCCTTCGGTTCCAGGTTCGAGTGATGGTTCACCAGTAAGAGATCAACGAAAAGCAAGCCTTCTTCCCAGTTTGAACTAAAATAAAGTAGTTGAAACCCGAGACCAAAGGAGTGTACGTTACTAAAGGAAGTTTACTTAACGAGGGGCTGTTGAGTAAGGGGGGTCGGTATACTAATATAAGTCTTTGTCTCTACCCTAGCTAGAAGAAAGAAAGGGAATGCCTGCGCGTAGAAGACCTAAAAAGCCTAAGCCTAATTCGGATCAGCCTATGAAAAGTAGTTCCCCTTGGAAAGCGAGAGAGCTGTTGATGGAGGAGGAATCACCGGGTTGTTCGGTTCAATGGTTGGGAAGCTAAGCTCCTTAGAAAGGATTGACCGAGAAGGCGACCCCTTTTGTTTGCTTTTCCTGTTTGCTACCTAATAAGATAAGCAATTTACTCTTTGTTTGCGATTCTTTCAAGGAAGGATCCATACGATCATATTGGCTCTATAGCAGAAAAGGTCTTTCTTTCATCCCAGCGGACAGCGATCTTCTTACTGAGAACCCAACGTTTAACGAAGAAGATGGGGAATCACCCACATGAGGACCAGAAGACGCATTCTAACGCTCTAAAGAGCCCGAAAGACTTATTCCGGAGTTCGGGATCAGATCAGATTCGGAATCGGAGAATAGGAACAAGAGGAACGAAGTAGCTCGCCTAAAAGGAGAGGAACGACTTCAACAAGAGGAACTACTCTTTACTTCGATAAAAAAAGAGCTTTATAAAGAGAGTTGCTTACTACGAAAAGCAAGATGCCCCACTAGTCTTATTTTATTGATCACTAGCCCTTACTCTCAGTCACTGATTCAAGAACGAATACCGAGACAGCCGTTCCCTTGCCGGTCTACTGCCTGATGGCTTTACATCGCTAAAGAATCAGTAATTGACAGCAAGAACTCAAAATAAATAAAAGGAAAGTACCAATTAGATTGGCAATGTGCGCTCCTGTG